TCCCCTCGCCCACTACCGGTTGATCCTCAGACCGGCCCCCCTCTTCTTCCATCAACTAAACGGATTCTTAGATCTTGTGTTCATGAGATTAAGAAAAAGAACTCTCTTTATAAATTCTTCTAATTTTTATGTATACTAAATTACTAATTTTTTCAATTTCTTTTTCTCTGTTAGAAAAGGAGAGAGTTTCCAATTTTTTACTTCACTTCAATACTCAATACAATAACAATATTCAATAAAAATAAATAGGAGACTGGAAATGAGAGTATTTTTCTCGCATCCATTCTTCATACGATTGTCGGAACAAAAATCTCGGATGCAATGAAATGGAAATTTTTGGTACATCAAGCCGCGATCTGATAACTAGAAATTTAAATATAGAAATATTATATAGATATAAATTAATCTTGATCTGTAATCAAAGAAAGATAGTGAAAATTTTTCTTATCTTGTGACTTAGAATAAATGGTTCTCCGTGGAGGAACGAAATGACAATTTATTCCTATAGAACATCTAGGAACAAGACGATTGAATCGGAAATATCGACAAATTCTTGCAGAGTCCAAAGAAATGAAAATAAGGGGATCAACTTGTTCCAATTTCATCTCTATTGAATTTGAATATCAGAATAGCGGATATAGTCATGATTCAATGGGTCAGGTCCACTTATTTTTCTTTTTTTGATTTCTAATCTTTACAATGGATTTCGTTGGCCTAATTGAAAATAGGAATATTTGGTGATTCAACAGATGACTTATCATTATTCGTGATAACTATAACTAATATACTATAATAGATAGAAGGTATTATTATACAGTTGTTTACTATTACTATTAATAATAATAATATCGCTATCGCTATTCTTCTTTCAAATATGAAACTACGACTGAAAAAAATACAAAGCCCCTTATCGGATTTGAACCGATGACTTACGCCTTACCATGGCGTTACTCTACCACTGAGTTAAAAGGGCTTGTTTGATTGAATTCCTGAACGGGTCACTGTATAAAAAATATCTATATAAAAAATATCTATATATATATAGATAAGTACTGCAAGAAACTCATAATGGCTAGTGACTTATTTTGAAACTAGCAATTTTAGGCTAAAATGCAAACCGATCCTAATTGCTTTTCTTTTATTGAACGGATCCCTCCAATTCGCTATAGAAAGATATTTGATCGAATCATGTGATGAATATATTCTACTTGTCCTTGAACGAAATTCTTAGAGAAAAACCATTTTCGAGAACTTCGTGATTCCCCATTCCCAGATTTCTCTTTTTGAAATTTTCTAGCTTCGTGTGAGATAGAGATAGGGATATCTCATCTTAACAATTAAAGTCTAAGAAATAGAATCTCAATCCCCTTCTTCTAGATTTCTTTCCCCAATCAATCTAATGAAATTGAATCGGGAAAAAAGTGCTCTTATTATTCAAAAAAATAGGAATCTAACGAATAAAAATAGCAAAAATAGTAGCAATTTCACGTCCTAAGTAAGTAGCAATTTCACGTCCTAAGTAAGCAGCAATTGCATCAATTGGATCCCCAAAATAGTTGCAATTTCACGTCCTACCGCCCCTATCGTCTAGCGGTTAGGACTTCTCTCTTTCAAGGAGACAACGGGAATTCAAGTTTCCCTGGGGGTGGGGGGTTTGGTACTACGAAAGGAAGTTGATTATGGAACGCTTAAATTTTATTCGACCTGGGTCGATGCCCGAGTGGTTAATGGGGACGGACTGTAAATTCGTTGGCAATACGTCTACGCTGGTTCAAATCCAGCTCGGCCCAACCCATCAGATGGTAGTCTTGTTCTTAAGAAATACCTGATACGCGGGAATAAAAAAGAATCCAAATTTTCTGCTAGATCCCTTCTTATTTCTTATTTCCCTGGGATTGTAGTTCAATTGGCCAGAGCACCGCCCTGTCAAGGCGGCTGTTGCGGGTTCGAGCCCCGTCAGTCCCGACGGATCCAATATCAATTCGCCTCTCCATTTTCTGTGAAAGAAGGGACAGGGAGCATAATTTCATTCCGAAGGCCCCCCCCCTTTCAGGATTCTGTCGAAGAAAGAACAAACCCTAAACTAAAATACTAAAATGAAAATAACTAAAGAAGTTGATAGAATATTCCATCTTTTCTCCCGCGACTCCTCTTTATCATACTTCTTTGTCTTCCAAAGAAAATTGGATCATTAAAAAACGGCGTTTAGAACCGAATTCCTCTCCTTTTCCACTTCGCTTGTATTGTTTGTTGGGGTTTTGTAGTTAATGGAAAGGATGGGTGGTTAGATGATACTTCATTTGATGGTTCTACAAGGAAGACCTAAGGTAGGTTATAGAAAAGAAAGAACAAAAAATGAAGGATAAATAAAGGAATTTTGGGTTGGGCCGGGAATCCAATCTTGGATTCGGTATGGATAAAAGATCTTCGTATGTTATACTATTCAATTCTCGACGACGAATTAATTTAATAGCTCAGATATTGTTTGATTTTGATCCGATTCAAGATCATCGATAGGTAATGCATTCATTGAATTGACAGGTGAAAGATTTATTATCTCTATGGGATTAAATCCCGAGTTATTGTGAAATAAAAAAACGATGAGATTATGGAAGTAAATATTCTTGCATTTATTGCTACTGCACTGTTCATTTTAATTCCTACTGCTTTTCTACTTATCATTTACGTAAAAACAGTCAGTCAAAATGATTAATTACTTTGGTTGAAGAAATCAAATGAAAAGGATTCCATTTTTGCGTCTTAAGTGAAATCAACGGGCTATAATCGGCGGTATTCTATGAGATCCGAGAGTATGGTAAGAAAGAAATTTCTTTCTTACCATACTCAGTGTTATTGTAGTGTATAAGGTTGTACTTGACTTTCTAATCTATTTGTAATAGAATATTGGCTTCGATCTTCAATATTCAATATCTTCATCAATATATGTAGTTATCAATTTCATATATGGAATTGACGTAGGACCCAATTCTATTTCTTTGATACATCTATTTATTCCGATCAATCTGAAATATTGTTTTACTGTTACTGTTATAGAATCAATTTCTCCACTAGAATCCAATAGAATTTTGAAATGAAGATATTTTATTTGAAAATTATTTCAATTCAAATAAAAAAATGCGTTGCAGAACGATCTATAAAACAATTGATACGGTTTCATTCCTCAACTAAATTAGTAGTGCTTCTAAAGTCCACTTCTTCCCCATACTACGAGTGAAAGGGAAAATGTAAAGACTACCATTAAAGCAGCCCAAGCGAGACTTACTATATCCATGTGAATTATGTCCCTTATCTCTATGATAGAATTATTCCATTATTGCTCACTAATAATAGTGGAATCAATGGTCCAGAGTCAAAAAGGGATTCTGCTCGAACACTATTGATGAACCAATCAAATAAATCCATTTCTAAAAAATTCCTTTTCTAATCGGGAAAGACTAAAGACAAGTAGAATACACAATGACACCACAAGGGAATGTTACTAATGGAACATGTAATAATAAAGAGGGCCCATTCCTTTTTTTGTTGCCCTTCATAAGTAAAAATAGAGAAATTGCTATCTATTACATACTTCTATTTCCCAATTTGATCTAATCCGTGCCGTACCCTCTTTCGATTGTCTCTCTGAAGCAGTTGGGAGATAGTATATTAGACTCTTGACGAGGGGTTTCAAAAAAATTCTTTTTTTTTTTTTTCACTTTTTCTATACTTTTTTTATAAAAAAGTAAATTATCCATCCAATCTCAATCTAATAGTGATTGAATGCCTGAACACCCAGAGATTCTTGCGAGTCTATATATGTAGATTACAGTATAGAAAGGGCTTTCTACAACTAGTAGTTAAATTATCCGCCGACTATTGGACCCAATCAGTAGACATTACATTAGCAGTAGAAAGGAATCGGGAAGTCTTGCTTTGACCATTATAATCTTTCTTTGAATTTTCGATTCAAAGATTTCCAATTTTTTACAAAATCCCCAGAACAGATGTTTAGAATCAACCAAGTATCAACAGTCCCCTTCTTCTGTTCTGCTGGGGAAAATTTAGGCGAGTTATATCAGCAGAACAGAAGAAGAGATTTCGATTCTTTTGTTGATGAGGCGGCACCCGGATTTGAACTGGGGAAAAAGGATTTGCAGTCCCCCGCCTTACCACTCGGCCATGCCGCCAAAATGATAGGAGAAATTTTTCCCCCTTTGGATTGGATTACTAAACTTTAGTTTATTGTACTTGCATCTTGCATCCTTTTTTAATCCTTTTCGAAATTTGAAAAAATTAGAAAAGAAATCCCTTTTCCCCTTTTGATTGTATTTGAGCCACCCCTTCGATTGATTGTATAGTATCTAAAAACACACAATGCCAAAAAACTTCCCCTCACTTTTCTATTGAAAAATAAAATGTATATTTTCATTCAAAAAAGCCAAAATTTATGACAAATGGGAACCATTAACTATTCGTTGACTGAGAATTCCTGAATGATTCTTGGATTTGAATCTCAAATTTGGTTTGCCTAATGACATAAGAAAATACAAATTGATACATACTTAATCAGTATTGATTCTTTTGAATCAAAAATCCTTCTCAATTTCCATTATAACAAAAATTATAAGTATATGTAAACCCCAGAACGGAAATTGTTACACAGATACCAAATAGGATATCTTATTTATAGTTGCCTATAAATAAAGGGAATTGTCAAGAAATTATCTTGCTTCAATTTTCATTGAATAGAAATTGTCTTTTGATAGAGCACGACCCATACTGCCGTGAATAGGAGAGCAATAAAAGAGAAGACAGATATATAGATTAGGTATATCTGCATGTGTTTAATGTTTCATAAATACAACCCAAGCCTTTTCATCATAATTATACACTTCCCCATTGTATTCTACGAATTCGACGAAAAATCGGTAATTTGCGAAGCATTTTTTAACCAATGGAACCCATATTCATATTAATAAATTAATAATAATTAAGGAGGT